ATTCTAAGCGATGGAATCGACCATTTCGCTACATAAAAAATAATCAATTTGACAAGGTTGTTAGAAATGAAATGTCACAATATTTTTTTGACATATGTAAAAGTGATGGAGAAGAAAGAATCTCTTTTACATATCCTCCTGGTTTATCCATTTTTTTGGAAATGATAAAAAGAAGGATATCTCCGCCTCTCTTCGAAAAATTTGCATCTAATGAACTCTACAATCCTTGGGTTTATACCAACAAACAAAAAGGGAAAAGTTTCAACAACGAATTTCAAAATCGAATTAAAGCTCTAGACAAAGAAGCTATTTCTTTGAATGTACTGGAAACAAGAACTCAATTGTGTAACGACGATTCTACATCTACAAAAGAATACTTATCCAAAGGATATGATCCGTTCGGGAACGGATCATATCGGAAAACAATCTACAAAAACCTTTCACCTTCAACCTTAAAAAACACTTTGATAGAAAATTTCATAGATAAATTTGAGATAAATCGGATTCATGGTATACTTCTTCTAGATGCCAATTATCGAGAATTTGAACAGAAAAAAAATAGATTTGATAAAAAACCATTATCAACAGAAATTGTTAATTTTTTAACTTCTATCAGTAAATTTGTTAGAGAATCGGGATCTCCCAATCTAAACCCGAAAGTTCCTTCTTTATTTTCAGAAGGAGGAATAGATTCCGAAAAAGGAACAAAATGTTTAAAATATTTATTAACTAAAATTTTAACTGATGCTAATGGTCAAAAAATTAGCAGAAAATCGATTAGAATAAAAGAAATCAGTAAAGAAATACCTCGATGGTCATACAAATTAATTACCGAATTAGAACAACAATCAGGAGAATATCAAGAAAACGTACCAGTAGATCATCAAATTCGTTCAAGAAAGGGCAAACGTGTAGTAATTTTTACTGCTAACAGGGAGAATAGTGATTCTAATAATACGGATACTAATATGCCCGATCAAATAGACGAAGTAGCTTTGATACGTTATTCGCAACAATCAGACTTTCGGCGGGGTATAATCAAAGGTTCTATGCGAGCTCAAAGGCGTAAAATAGTTATTTCAGAATTGTTTCAAGCAAATGTGCATTCCCCTCTTTTTTTTGAAAGACTAAAAAAATCCCCTCTTTTTTCTTTTGATATCTCCGGATTGATTAAACTTATTTTTAGAAATTGGGTAAGTAAAGGGGAAGCCTTCAAAATTGTAGAGTCTACAAAAGAACAAACAAAAAGAGAAGAAAAAAAAGAGAAGAACAAAAGAAAGGAAAAAGCGCGAATAGAGATAGCAGAGGCCTGGGATAGCATTCCATTTGCGCAAGTAATAAGAGGTTGCATGTTACTAACTCAATCTATTTTTAGAAAAAATATTATATTACCTTCATTAATAATTGCGAAAAATATTGGCCGTATACTCCTATTCCAACTTCCCGAATGGACTGAGGATTTACAGGAATGGAATAGAGAGATACATCTTAAATGTACCTATAACGGTGTTCCATTATCAGAAACAGAATTTCCAAAAAATTGGTTGACAGACGGTATTCAGATAAAAATATTGTTTCCTTTCTGTCTGAAACCTTGGCGCAAATCGAAACTACGATCCTCCCAGAAAGATCTAATGAAAAAGAAAAAAGAAAAAAATGATTTTTGTTTTTTAACAGTTTGGGGAATGGAAGCAGAACTTCCTTTTGGTCCACCCCGAAAACGTCCTTCCCTTTTTAAACCTATTTTAAAGGAATTCAAAAAAAAAATTGCTAAATGTAAAAAGAAGTATTTTCGAGTTCTAACCGTTTTTAAAGAAAAAACAAAATTACTTCGAAAAGTTTCAAAAGAAATCAAAAAATGGGTTATCGGAGGTGTTATTTTTATAAAAAAAATAATAAAAGAACTTTCAAAAGTAAATCCAATTCTATTATTTAGATTAAGAGAAGTATATAAATTAAGCAAAATTAAAGAAGAAAAAGATTCCATGATAAGCAATCAGATAATTCACGAATCATTTAGTCAAATTGCATCTCCGAGTTCGGCAAATTCTCCATTGACGGAAAAAAAAACGAAGGATCTCGCTGATAGAACAAGTAAAATTCGAAATCAAATAGAAAGAATCTCAAAAGAGAAAAAAAAAGTAACTCCAAGAATAAATAATCTTAGTCCTAACAAAACAAATTATAATGCTAAAAGGTTCGAAAAATGGCAAATATTAAAAAGAAGAAATGCTCGATTAATCTATAAATTACCCCCCTTTTTTAAATTTTTCATTGAAAAAATCTACACAGATCTATTTTTATCTATCATTAATATTCCCAGAATAAATACAAAACTTTTTCTTAAAGTAACAAAAAAAATTATTGATAAATCGATTTACAATAATGAAAGAAAACAAGAAAGAATTAATAAAAAAAAGAAAACTCCAATTACGTTTATTTCGACTATAAAAAAGCCATTTAATAATATTAGTAATATTAAAGAAAATTCACGTATTTTTTATGACTTATCCTACGTGTCACAAGCATATGTATTTTACAAATTATCACAAATTCAAATTAGGAACTCGGTAAGATCTGTTGTTCAATATCAAAGAATCCCCCCTTTTCTTAAGCCTAAAATAAAGGATTCTTTTGAAAGACAAGGAATGATTCATTCGAAATTAGCAAATAAGAAACTTCCGAGCTATGAAACGAATCAATGGAAAAACTGGTTAAAAGGACATTATCAATACCATTTATCTCAGATCGGATGGTCTAGATTAATACCAGAAAAATGGCGAAATAGGGTTCGCCAGCGTTGTATAGCTAAAAAGGAAAATTTAAGCAAACGGCATTCATATGAAAAAGACCAATTAGTTGGTTCCAAAAAAAAATCTGAAGTATATTTATTATCTAATGAAAAAAGTAATTTTCGAAAATACTATAGATATAATCTTTTATCATATAAATTTATTAATTATGAAAATAAAACGGAATGCTTTTTTTATAGATCTCCCTTTCAAGGAAATAAGAACCAAGAAATTTCTTATACTTATAACAGGCCTAAAAAGGCCCTTTTTGATATACTGAGGAACATCCCTATTCAAAATGATCTAGGACAGGTTGATATTCCATATATAGAAAAATCGGTCGATAGAAAAAACTTTGATTGGAAATTTTTCAATTTTTATCTTAGACAAAAAGCCGATATTGAGGCCTGGATCATAATTGATACCAATAGGAATCAAAATACTCAAATTCCTACTAACAACTCTCAAATAATTTCTAAAAAAAATCTTTTTTATCTTATGATTCCAGAAACCAATTCACCAAACTCCCACAAAGGATTTTTTGATTGGATGGGAATGAATGAAAAAATCCTAAAGTGCTCCATATCGAATCTGGGATTTTGGCTCTTCCCAGAATTTGTGTTACTTTATAAGGCATATAAAACGAAACCTTGGTTTATACCAAGCAAATTACTTCTTTTAAATTTAAATAGTAGTGAAAATAAAAAGATTAATGAAAAGGAAAAGATAAATTTGTTGATAGCCTCGAATAAAAAGCATCGAAATCAAGAAGAAAAAGAACCCATAAGCCGAGGAGATCGTGGATCCGTTCTCTCACAACAAAAAGATATTGAAGATAATTATGCAAGCTTGGACATGAAAAAGGGGAAAAAGAGAAAACAATACAAAAGCAATACAGAAGCAGAACTAGATTTCTTCCTGAAACGTTATTTGCTTTTTCAATTGAGATGGGACACAACTTTGAATCAAAGAATGATCAATAATATCAAGGCATATTGTCTTCTACTTAGACTGATAGATCCAAGAAAAATTACTATATCCTCCATTCAAAAGAGAGAAATGAGTTTGGATAGAATGCTGATTCAAAAGAATTTAACTCTTTCAGAATTGATGAAGAAGGGGGTATTGATTGTAGAACCACTTCGTTTGTCTGGAAAAAAAGATGGACAATTTATTATGTACCAAACCATAGGTATTTCATTGCTTCATAAGAGTAAGCATCAAATTAATCAAAAATATCAAGAGCAAAGATATGTTTCTAAGACAAATTTGGATGAAACAATTTCACCACATCAAAGAATAACTGAAAATAGAGACAAAAATCATTTTGATTTACTTGTTCCGGAAAATATTTTATCGTTTAAACGTCGTAGAAAAGTGAGAATTCTAATTTGTTTCAATTCAAAGAATGAAAATTATATAGATAGAAATCCAGTATTTTGGAATAGAAAGAACATAAAAAACAGCAGCCGAGTTTCACATGACAATAACTATCTTGATAGAGAGAAAAATCAATTAATGAAATTAAAGCTCTTTCTTTGGCCTAATTATCGATTAGAAGATTTAGCTTGTATGAATCGTTATTGGTTTGATACCAATAATGGCAGTCGTTTCAGTATGTTAAGAATACATCTGTATCCGCGATTGAAATTCTGTGAATAATACAATTTTTCTATATATATCCTAGACCCTATTTCTATATACCCTATATATAATCTATATTAATCTATATATAATATAGGGTATATGAAAGTAAACAAATATACAGATCACGTACTTTTCTTGTCTCACATCTCATTCTAGTATTCAATATGAAATGAATTATGAATAATATCTCAATTAGTTTTCGAAATGAATCAACAGAAGCTTCTTAATTTTAGGTCTAAATTCTTCGATGCGAAAATGTACCAATCTTTTTCTATTCCTATCTAAATCTAATTTCAAATTCAATTGATTGGTTTGAATTCAGAAAAATAGGAGTTATTTGGATTAAATTATTGTATATACCACATCAAAATTAATGGCATTATTATTACTTATTACTGATCGGTAAAATCCATATCTGTACAAGGGGAAAGGAGAGTTTTTTATGGTAAAAAATTCAGTAATTTCTATTTTTTCTCAAAAAGAAAACAAAGAAAATAGAGGGTCTGTTGAATTTCAAGTATTCAGTTTCACCACTAAGATAAGGAGACTTACTTCACATTTGAAATTGCACAAAAAAGACTTTTCATCTCAGAAAGGTTTGCGAAAAATTTTGGGAAAACGTCAACGACTACTAGCCTATTTGTCAAAAAGAAATAGAGGACGCTATAAAGAATTAATTGATGAGTTGGATATTCGAGAAATAAAAACTCGTTAATTTGAAGCATGATATCATTTGATGAGCTTAGTCTTGATGAGCTTAGTCGTTTAAATTTTGATGAACTTCTTTTTACTTTCAGCAATGCATGGAAGACTGACTCGGGAAAAACTTATGATTACACCAACTACAAGAAACGACCTCATGATAGTCAATATGGGCCCTCACCACCCATCAATGCACGGTGTTCTTCGACTAATCGTTACTCTCGACGGTGAAGATGTTATTGACTGTGAACCTATATTGGGTTATTTACATAGAGGAATGGAGAAAATTGCGGAAAATCGAACAATTATACAATATTTGCCTTATGTAACACGTTGGGATTATTTAGCTACTATGTTTACAGAAGCAATAACCGTAAATGGACCTGAACAGCTGGGCAATATTCAAGTACCTAAAAGGGCTAGCTATATTAGAGCTATTATGCTGGAGTTGAGTCGTATCGCTTCCCATTTGTTATGGCTTGGCCCTTTTATGGCAGATATTGGGGCACAGACTCCCTTTTTCTATATTTTGCGAGAACGAGAATTGATATATGACCTATTCGAAGCTGCTACCGGTATGCGCATGATGCATAATTATTTTCGTATCGGAGGAGTCGCTGCTGATCTACCTCATGGCTGGATAGATAAATGTTTGGATTTTTGCGATTATTTTTTAACTGGGGTTGCTGAATATCAAAAGCTTATTACACGAAATCCTATTTTTTTAGAACGAGTTGAAGGCGTAGGTATTATTGGCGGAGAAGAAGCATTAAATTGGGGTTTATCAGGGCCAATGCTACGAGCTTCCGGAATACAATGGGATCTTCGTAAAGTTGATCGTTATGAGTGTTATGACGAATTTAATTGGGAGATTCAATGGCAAAAAGAAGGAGATTCATTAGCTCGTTATTTAGTACGAATCGGCGAAATGACAGAATCCATAAAAATTATCCAACAGGCCCTGGAAGGAATTCCAGGGGGGCCCTATGAGAATTTAGAAAGCCGGCGCTTTGATAGAATAAAAGACCCTGAATGGAATGATTTTGAATATCGATTTATTAGTAAAAAACCTTCTCCAACTTTTGAATTATCCAAGCAAGAACTTTATGTAAGAGTCGAAGCACCAAAAGGAGAATTGGGAATTTTTCTGATCGGAGATCAGAGTGTTTTTCCTTGGAGATGGAAAATCCGACCGCCAGGGTTTATCAACTTGCAAATTCTTCCGCAGTTAGTTAAAAGAATGAAATTGGCTGATATTATGACGATACTAGGTAGTATAGATATCATTATGGGAGAAGTTGATCGTTGAAATGATAATTGATATAACAGAAATAGAAGCTATCCATTCTTTTTTCAGATTGGAATCCTTAAAACAAGTTTTTGGGCTCATATGGATGCTTGTCCCTATTTTCCTTCTTGTATTAGGAATCACACTGGGTGTACTAGTAATTGTTTGGTTAGAAAGAGAAATATCTGCAGGGATACAGCAACGTATTGGACCCGAATACGCGGGTCCTTTGGGAATTCTTCAAGCTTTAGCAGATGGTACAAAACTACTTTTCAAAGAAAATCTTCTTCCATCTAGAGGAGATACTCGTTTATTCAGTATTGGTCCATCCATAGCAGTCATATCCATTTTACTAAGTTATTCAATAATTCCTTTTAGCTATCGCTTTATTCTAGCTGATCTTAGTATTGGTGTTTTTTTATGGATCGCCGTTTCAAGTCTTGCTCCCGTTGGATTACTTATGTCAGGATATGGATCAAATAATAAATATTCCTTTTTAGGTGGATTAAGGGCTGCTGCTCAATCAATTAGTTATGAAATACCATTAACTCTATGTGTATTATCAATATCTCTACGTGTGATTCGGTGAGACATAAAAATTCCTCCATTTCTTTTCTTTCTAAGAAGAAAGTTAAATGATTTGAATATCTATTTTTTTATTCATCATTGGGTTGATGAATTAAACCAGATAGTTATATGAGTGAAATAAAACGGCTTATAAATTTGCTGTTAAAGGAATTCAATCTCATTTCCTATGTACAAGAATTAAGTGAAAGTAAACATAAGCAGTCAAGGCTGTTTACCCCAAGATTGGCTGATTAGTCATCATGGCTTGAAGCGGGTTTAAAAGATCAATTGTATGGGTTTTTTTCTATACTATTACCATAGATGTATTACCCTAATGAGAGATTCAAAAAAAAAAATGAGTGGATGGTTAGGAAGACCAAGATACACAAAGGATTAGTAATGGAGATTCTGTAAATTATCCAATAGGATATTTCTTTATAGAAAAGTAATTTGAATTGGGGCTTTAAGTTGGTAGAAATGATTAAGAAGTACTCCCCATGATTT